GGCCAATGACCCAAGGAAACGAAAGAATCGGTTACATTTTTCATATGCTTTCCTCTTATAGATAGGACTAACAAATTTGAACAGAGTTCCTTTTGTATCACTTCGCCCCCCTTTTTTTATTGATTTCTTTTTTATTATTATTATGATTATGAATTTCCTTATTATAAATATGAATAATTTTTAATAAACATTTTTTCTAAATTCCCAATCTATTTATTAGTCCCAGGTCTCATGTCAATTGAGAAATACCTCGTTCGTTGCAACACTTCCTAAAAGTAAAAAAAAAAGTTTCCATTAAGAATAAGAATGGGAGGGAAGAAATCGAGTGGGTCTGCTATGTTAATTCCTCATCCTCAAATCAATCCATTCCGGGGGATATTGTATCAACGAAGAAGTGATTGTAGGGATGAAGTTTTGATATAATTCGACAAGCCCACGGCAATCAAATAAGAAAATTGAAGTATGTATTTTTCAATTTATAGGATTAAACAAAAGGATTCGCAAATAAAAGCGCTAATGCCACGACCAGTCCGTAAATCGTTAAAGCTTCCATAAAAGCCAGACTAAGCAATAAAGTACCTCGTATTTTACCTTCTGCTTCTGGTTGTCTCGCGATACCTTCTACGGCTTGTCCCGCAGCAGTACCTTGACCAACTCCAGGTCCAATAGAAGCAAGTCCTACAGCCAATCCAGCAGCAATAACGGAAGCAGCAGAAATCAGTGGATTCATATTAAGTTCCTCGTACAAAAAAAAAAGAAATGGTTAATGATACAATCAACCAATGAATTATTACTTAACATCACTAAGACCTATCCGGAAAAAAAAAACTAAGAACTCTGAATTGAAATGACAATATTACTGAATCATCAGAACTACTTCGATATCTCGTTTTTAGTTCCTATCCATGGAGTCTTTGTAAATCTATACGATTCTAATTCTTCCATTTCTTTGTTCCGAACCATTCCATTCTTTCAATTCTCCGCTCTTTCTCTTCGATATGCTTGACTTCATTTGTTTATTCATTCAATCCACAGTTACAGATAAAACGGAAGCGCTTGCATTGGCATCCATCTAAATTCAGTGGGATGGGAAATATATGGGTAGCCCATATATAACTAGTGAATATCTAATAGCACATATACATGTGTTTCTTTCATAATGTAAACAAACTATCTGTATCTTGTATTGAATCGGATTCTAGAATCATTCTTCGAAACATATACGGGGATTGACTTATAGCCCTTACATATACCTAGCTAGACCTACCTAACTTAATAATATATATAGTTTTTCTTTTTTTTTTTTTTTGTTTAGGCGCACATCGGAAACAGATAACATAACAATTCTTATTTAAATTATGAATCGTAATTGACTGAATGAACAAATATAAATAGAATATCGATTGGAGAGGTATGACATAAATGGGCCAAACAGGAATCTTAGGAAAAAGATCTTTTCGATCTCTTTCCTTTTTTTTTTTACAATTCTCTAATATCGTACATTTTTTTTCTTGCTCCTACTCTAGATCGTATATACCGGTATTTGTATATATCATGTTCCCCGAGTCAATTATCTTGAGACGCCCATGAGTTGGGATAAGCTTCTTTCTTTTTTTTGAGAAAAAAAAAAAAAAAAGACCATTTCGGAAGCTAGTCAATGATGACCCTCCATGGATTCGCCTATATAAGCTGCGGCTAAAGTTGCAAAAATAAGAGCTTGAATCCCGCTTGTGAATAATCCAAGGAACATGACGGGTATAGGAACCACCGAAGGTACTAAAGAAACAAGAACAACAACTACTAATTCATCAGCTAATATATTCCCGAAAAGTCGAAAACTAAGTGATAAAGGTTTTGTGAAATCTTCTAGGATGTTAATTGGTAAAAGTATTGGAGTTGGTTGAATGTATTTACCGAAATAACCCAATCCTTTTTTGGTAAGACCCGCATAGAAATATGCCACTGACGTAGGTAAAGCTAAAGCAACAGTAGTATTTATATCATTCGTGGGCGCAGCTAACTCCCCATGCGGTAACTGTATGATTTTCCGGGGTAAAAGAGCACCTGACCAGTTAGAAACAAAAATAAATAGGAACATAGTTCCAATAAAGGGAACCCAAGGACCATATTCTTCTCCAATCTGAGTTTTGCTCAAGTCTCGAATGAATTCAAGGACATATTCGAAGAAATTCTGACCGTCGGTTGGAATGGTTTGTGGATTCCGAACAGCTATAGTGGCTGAACCTAATAAGATAGCAATTACAACCCAAGAAGTGATAAGTACTTGGGCATGGACTTGGAAACTCCCTATTTGCCAATAAAAATGTTGGCCTACTTCCACATCGGATATATCGTATAACACTTTTAGTGAGTTGATGGAACAGGGTCGAACATTCATATTGCCCTCTGACAGAAATAGAACTTAAAAAGGAATTATTTTGATTCAGCCATCTCTTATCTCTTTCTCAACTCGCCTGCTTTAATCGTATATTTCGGATACCAAGCGATCGCATAATATTCCCAGCGATTTTTATCTCTTTTTTGAGACTCAGGGATAGTAACCGATTCAATCCATTTATGGAGTTTCCAAAGTCATTGACTTATCCTATTATTAATCAACAATTTCTTATATAGCTAGAACGGCCCTCACAAATTGCGGATACTAATTTGTTAAGAATCAATCGGATTGAAGCTATAGCGTCATCGTTCGCTGGAATCGAAATATCTGCGAGATCCGGGTCACAATTTGTGTCGATTAAACAAATTGTCGGAATCCCCAAAGTGAGACATTCTCGAAGAGCCGTATATTCTTCTTGCTGATCAACGATGATTACAATATCGGGTAACCCCGTCATATATTTGATCCCGCCCAGATATGTTTGCAATTGAGATAATTGCCTCTTCAACATTGCTACATCCCTTTTCGGGAGACAGTTGAGTTTCCCCGTATTCTGTTCCGATCTCAAGTCCCTGAATCTATGAAGTCTCATTTCTGTAGTGGACCAATTCGTTGACATACCACCGAGCCATTTTTTATTAACATAATGACACCGAGCTCTTATTGCAGCTGATGCTACTGAATCAGCTGCTTTATTTTTGGTACCAACTATTAAGAAGTGTTTTCCTATACTCGCTGCATCAAAAACTAAATCACAGGCTTCTGACAAAAAACGAGCAGTTCTAGTAAGATTTGTAATATGAATACCTTTACGCTTTGCAGAGATGTAAAGTGCCATTCTAGGATTCCATTTCCTAGTACCATGACCAAAATGAACTCCTGCTTCCATCATCTCTTCCAAATTCATGTTCCAATATCTTCTTGTCATTTCTCCCCACACTTTCTCTCTCTTTTTTTTTTTTAAGAGGTACCTGAAATAAATAATTGTTCCGACGGAACCTTCTACCGGAGATTGACCGTTACGTTAATACATGGTTCAAGTCACTAATTGCTTTCTATTCGTTATTATCTTTATTACCAAATCAAATGACCAGGACTAGATAGTTAAAAGAAAAGAATGAATCTGTCATGAAATTCCGTAAATGATCGTTCTGATGTATCAGGTAAATTTTTGGGGATGCAAGAACTAAATAATTCTATGTGGTGGAACAAAATATCTCTCATTTCCATTTCCTCCTGGAATAGATTCTTCTTCTTGATTTCCAAAGGAATGTTGCTGTGTTGCCTTGAACGTTGGACTAATCCTTTGAATCCGGTACCAACAGGCATCATCCCCCCCAGAACAACGTTCTCTTTCAGGCCTTTCAACCAATCAATACGACCTCGTAGAGCGGCTTTTGCTAAAACTCGAGCGGTTTCTTGAAAACTCGCTTCGGATATGAAACTTTGAGTATTCAGAGACGCCCTCGTTATTCCCAATAAGATGGCTCGGTAACAGATCGCTTCTTCCAAAGCGCGCCCTGTTCGTTCTGCTCGCAACAATCCGATAAGTTCTCCAGGTGAAAAAACATTAGACATTCCATCTTCTGAAACCAACACTTTTGATGTTATTTGACGTACAATAATCTCTATATGCCTATTATGGATCTGCACCCCCTGGGATCGATAAACCTTTTGGATCTTATTAACCAAAGAGATACGACTTTGCGCTATGGTTAGTTCAGCGCCAATCAAGAATCTCCAAGGAATTCCAAGAATTCTTGTTATACGTTCGTTCCAACCTTCAACCCTCTTTTCTAGGTTCATCGATATTGAATCAATCGAACGCGCCTCTAACACTTGTTCCACTTTTGGAAGACCTTGTGTTATATCACCCGATCTCGATTTTTCATATATAAATGTAACTAATGTATCTCCTTCATAAAGGATTTCTCCACAATGGCCATGAACAGTTGCTCTTGGAGTAGCCAAATGAGGCTTAGCTGATCTTATTACTAAGGAGTCAACGTGAACAATTAGAACTTGACCCGATTTTATGTGTGGTCCGTATTTGGATATACATACATTTTCACAAATAAACTGTCCAAGGCTAATTATTGTGGATGTCTCCTCACAATAATCGTGAGGGCGAAAGCACCAATTCAAATCGAATGGATTCAAAATGATGCATGAATCGGGATTATAAATTCTTCCATTTTCATCCATTAAATAATATGGAAGTCCTTGGAAAGTCTGTTTGAAATTGTCAAGTAGCAAATATTTATTTAACAAGATCTGATTATTAGTTATTAAATAGAAATAGTAAAATGAATAAAAATTCGTGATTTTAGGTACAATCCCTAAGGGACCCAATGAATTCCTAATGGGAATCGCGGGATCTTCTTTAATTAATTCTTTTGTCACTTTGTGAGATTTCGAACCATTGAATGGGCCAATTCGAAAACAATCGGATGATGACAAAATCAGAAAAGATGGATATTCCTTATTTCTATTCAGCAACGTACGAATAGTCCCTTGATGCTGGGTAAGTGATTGAATCCTCGCCTTGAAATAAAAAGGATTGATATTGGTGCGATCTGATCCATTATTGGGGATCAATCCC